GATCTTTTATCCTGGTCGGAGGAGAGATTACCAAACGTCTAGCATTCCCTCACGCTTGGCGCCAATGAGGCTTTTATTTGAGAGAAAAAAGAAGACTATGCCTTCGCCATATGAAATATGAATATTAAGTAATAATAGCATGGCACTTTGAATTCGATATAAGGAATTTTGTTTTCAAAACATTAGATTATGTATCGAGAGAGTAATATGAGAAAAAGGTATTTCCTATTTTATTATCGGAAGTCCAGTTCAGCGTCACAAACTTTTTTTCACACCAGGGGTCTCTTAACTTATAGAGCGAAAAAAAGAATCTTCTTTTTTCCTTAGTTTATTTGATCAAATAAAAAAGCAACTTTGGGATTGCTGAATGACAGACAAATCACAGACAAAAAAATATAATAAATATATAAAGCAACGGAGCCATCATAGTATTTTTGAATTCCTCCGAAAGGAAGGGTGGTAAGTTGATCATTTACCGACCGGGGTCTGATCGATCCTATTTTTTTATTTCTTTGATGAAAGGTAAGGGTCAATTTTATTGTAAAGCCGTATGCAATGCATAATGCCCGTACGGTTGTTCAATTCTATCTTTTTTTCTTGTTATTCTTTTATCTTCCCCTCATCATGCGAAATAGAGAAACCTTTTATTATCTTATATCATCAGGGTAATGATCCATCAACCTGCTGGTTCTTTTTCTGAAGTAGCAACGGGAGAATTCATCCTGGAAGTGGGAGAACTTCTGAAACTGCGTGAAACCCTAACAAGGGTTTATGTACAAAGAACGGGCAAACCCATTTGGGTTGTATCCGAAGACATGGAAAGAGATATTTTTATGTCAGCAACAGAGGCCCAAGCTTATGGGATTGTTGATCTTGTAGCGGTTGAATAACAATAGCCTGTATTTCGCGTCAATTCGTGATTTGAAGTTAACCCTGCCGAGTTTAATATTAATATTCTTTAATATTCTATGACTTTTATTTACTCTTCTATTGAATCTATTGAATAAAAGTAATTCAAAATCATCCGGTTAGGATCGATCTAAACCAGCCCATTATGTATATGATTCAACATGCCAACGATTAAACAACTTATTAGAAATACAAGACAGCCAATTAGAAATGTCACAAAATCCCCCGCGCTTCGGGGATGCCCTCAGCGTCGAGGAACATGTACTAGGGTGTATGTGCGACTCGTTCAGATCATGAACTAGAACAAAGGAAAGAGAACAATGTTCGAATATCAATGATCAAATAGGATAGAAGGGAAAAACGAACTACATTTCCTATCTAAAAATAAGAAAATGAATCAGATCCCTTTTATTGTGTATGAAATTTATGGTTTCTATTGGTGTAAATCCACTCACCTCAATTCAAGATGAGCAGCAGTTCTCCATTGGTAGCAAATGGCTATCCATTAAGCGGAGGAAATCTTAGTTAACATAGACGCCTCTTGTAAGAACGGACTAACAGGGTCAGCTACCCAGCCAACCTTCATAATTAAATACCGTTACTGTATAGGTAGAGCTCGTTGTGAAAGACCTAGTACTGAATAATTCATGGGTAGAGCCGAAGAATGTGAACTATACAAGTTAGCAATAACATTGATTAAATGAAGTAAAGGCTCCGGTGTATAGAGAAGACCTCACCGTTTAAGAAGTAACCATAGAAACGATGGAATCCACTATTTCTTTATCAGTGCTATTTTTTTAATACCTAGTATATATAGTACAATTTCGTATTTCGAGGTGAAATGCCTAGAAAAAATAAAAAATAGTGATTGGGAAGGTTATAGTAGCCAAAGCCATTGGAATTTTTAGTTTATACATTGGAAAAATCCGTTTTGTTATTAATATACTAGGAAAGGGGCAAAAGAATAACTAAAAGAAAGGAAATCTATTAGTTATTCGTTAAAGTTTCATTTATTCAATGACCAGAATTAGACGGGGATATATCGCTCGGAGACGTAGAACAAAAATTCGTTTATTTGCATCAAGCTTTCGGGGGGCTCATTCAAGACTTACTCGAACTATTACTCAACAAAAAATAAGAGCTTTGGTTTCGGCTCATCGGGATAGGGATAAGCAAAAAATAAATTTTCGTCGTTTGTGGATCACTCGAATAAATGCAGCAATTCGTGAAAGGGGGGTATGCTATAGTTATAGTAGATTAATAAATGATCTGTACAAGAGACAGTTGCTTCTTAATCGTAAAATACTTGCACAAATAGCTATATCAAATAGGAATTGTCTTTATATGATTTCCAATGAGATCATAAAAGAAGTAAGTTGAAAGGAATCCACCGGTTAAAGGGAGTTGCCCGGAGAATGAACTCCGGGAGGGTCGAATAAAAATAAAATAAAAATGAATAGAATAAAATATATATGAGAAAGTAGTAAAAATAAATATGAATCAACACGTTCAATAAAAAAATTTATTCTTGCCAAATTCTTTTTTTTTCTTACGACACGAGAATTCAATCCGGATTCTTGGATTTTTCCAA